TCGTACACTTGAAAGATAGCCCAGAAAATCGAGAAAATGATTTGATAATTGGTTTATACGAATCCTATCCGGTTGAGACCAAAAGTAAAAAAGACATTCCCATAAATTTACAAGGTAAGATTTCCATTTCTTCATCAAAAGAGGAGTTCCCCTTGAAGATAGAATTGATTTTCCTTGATATCGGAAATAATGCATGAAAGGATCCTTGAACAACCATAGGTTGATATGAAAATCATTACGCAAAACCACTAGAAAATGTTCTATTTTTTCATAAAAATGGGTTCGAGCAAGAAAAGCTCTAGAAGAAGTTGATCGTAAATGAGAAGATTGTTTACGGAGAAAAACAAATATAGATTCCGATTCATGTACATAAAAATTATAGAGGAGCAGGAATAATCTTTGATTCTCTTTTGAAAAAAAGACGTTCATTTTCGTTTTTTTATTTTGAGTAAGAAGACTATTCCAATTATAATACTTGTAGAGAAAGAATCTCACTAAGTGCAAAAGGGGGGCATCTTGTATCCAACAGCGAAGGGTTTGAACCAATAGCTCCAGATGGATAGGATAGGGTATTCGTATATCTAATGTATGATTTATATGGGATAATTTATCCTCTAAAAAAGGAAATATGGAATGAATTGATCGTAAATTAATAGATTTTGCTATTTCTTTACCTTCCAGGGAAAATACTAATCGCAGTGAGAACGGAATTTCCACAATGACTGCAAACCCCTCTGATATCATTTGAGAATCCAAATTTTGATTATGCCCAACAAATTTATTTTGATTCGAATCATTAGCCAAAATAATCAAAGGCTTCTGTTGATACATTCGAGTAATTAAACGTTTAACAATTAGTGAACTATATTTATTATCATAACCTAAATTTTCCATAGATTCATAAGGAATCAATTTATTTAACCCATGCTCATGAGCAAGTGCATAAATGTATTCCTGAAAGAGAAGTGGATATAGAAAGGCTCGCTCTCGACATCTATCTATCTTTAAATATCCTTCTAATTGCCCCATTCGAAATTCGATTTGAACCAAAGTTGGAGTCGGGAATTTCTTGGGCCATCAAATGATACATAGTGCGATACAGTCAAAACAAAACAAGGTATCAAGGTATATAGTAAGAAAAGAATAGATACCTTGGAGATGATTAATCAACGGATTCTCTCTTTTTCCACCCAATTGGTTTTTGTTCGTTATAAGATAACGAGATGGTTAGAAACCCTTTATTTTTGCAACCCGATCGCTCTTTTGACTTTAGAATCAATTGAATTATGTTTCTCAATATACTGTTTCTTCTACACATTCGTCTCCACTCAGGGATATAGTGAATAGTTAGGATTCATAAAAAAGTGGAGAATCCACCTATTCTTTAAGGTTATGAAATAACCCTTTCCCGCACCAGGGACTAATATATTTCTAACGTATAATTAGATCGGGTAATTATTCGAATTAAGAACAGAAGCTCGTTGCTTTTGTTGTTTCCCTATAAATTTGAGCTTTTTGGCTCTATCCATTTATTCACTCGATCCAACCATAAATTGATTTTTTTGTACCGGTCTAAGAATTAAAACTCTAAGAATCAAAACAATATTTTGTACCGATCCCGTAAGGATTAAGTACTCTTATCTTAAAGTTATTCGTTTATACGACATGCTGTTTTTTCCATTCGTTCCTTCTCCGGATCAGTCGTGGTCTTACAAACTCTACCAACAGTATGGACGAATCCGTTGCTTCATCCAAATGTGTAAAAGATTCTAGCCGCACTTAAAAGCCGAGTACTCTACCGTTGAGTTAGCAACCCTAAAATGTAATTCTGGTGTGTAGATACGATCGGAATAAAAAAAAGAGAGATTGCACAGCTCCATCAAAAAACAGGTTTTAGAGTCTATTATGACATAAGAATGAACAGATCTAATGAAGATCTAAGAAATTCCCAGATAAATATAACATGGATCGCACTTTTTCTTTGAATTTCTTTTTTTTTCCATTTTTTTATTCAGGAGAGACTTCTTGTGTTGTGTCAATCCAATCCATCATTTACATGGAGTAAAGTAAAAAGTAAAACTTCTAGGGCGGGGATAAACGGATCCATTTATTCACGATCAATTATATTTGTTCAATACACTCTTGTCAATATGAACGTTGAGAAAACCAAAGAAATAAAATAATAATAAGGACTTGTGCTGGATTGGCACTTCATAGATAACATAACTTACATAGAGAATAAAATAAAGTGTAGATATAGAAAAGAAATTGTAAATAAGATAAGAATAGAACAAAAAATGAGTAAACGGGGAAGGGAATGGGATAGTGAATAAAAAATTACACAAAGCTAGCCCAGGGCCACACCCCCACTTATTTTATTTTGATTTATTATTTTGTGTAATTAACGCGGAGTTCCTTAAATATCTCTGCCTTCTTTGAAATATCATGAACGGTTACCGTAGGTTGAGCGCCCTTTTCAAGGAAATATAGAATCGCGGGGACATTTGAATAGGTTTGATTCTTTATCGGATCGTAAAAACCCACTTTCCGAAGATCTCTTCCTTCTCTTCGGGATCGAACATCAATTGCAACGATTCGATAGATGGCTCATTGGGATAGATATAGATGAACAATTTCCCCTTAAAAACGTATAGGAAGCTTTCTCCTCGTACGGCTCGAAAAAGAATGTAATTTCTGTCATAGTATATACAGTGGCAAATAGATCCATAAAATCATCAAATCAATGAAACTTAAACTACAATTTTTTTTTTTGTTTTTTATTCTTCACTCCCGGAAAAACCCTGAAACAAAAAAAATCATTCGTACTTATAACTCGAGTTGGGTAATTCTCAAAGAATTCAAAGGAAAATCCCGAGTCCTCGGCATTTCGTTTCTATTTATCGAGCTGTCTCTAACCAATTTTTTTGTCTCATTTAGAATCCATTTTTTTATTCCTTTTTCTGTTCAAATTGTTGAGACAATTGAAAATGTCGTTTTCTTGTTCCAGGATCGTTTATCCCTGTTTTGGTCATTGGGTTTAGACATTACTTCGGTGATCCTTCTTAATCGTTTCAAAATGGCAGCAACATCCCCTTTGTGATTTATTGACTATCGAAGAATCATACGAACGATTGATTCCCGTGTGATACACTTTTGGTCGAAATAGTTTTCCAAATTCCAACAAAAGTTTCAAATCCAAAAGGAGATTTTGTTAGAATTTAATCTTTTCAATTTATATATCATATCGAAAATATGCTTACGAAGTTATTCCAACTTATCTTATTGATTGACATTAACCCTAGATCCTTACCTCTGAGAAATGAATGAATCCTTTCCGCTCGGGCTCCATCGTGTACTATTTAAACTCACAACCCAACTAAAGGGGTTTCAGTAGAACAGAACAAACTAGGTCGAGCCAAGAGCACCTCCTAATTCCTATATTATATAAAAGAAAATGGTGGATCTAAGAATCCACAACCGACCGCGTCCTTCAAGTCGCACGTTCCTTTCTACCACATCGTTTTAAACGAAGTTTTACCATAGCATTCCTCTAGTTTGGAACTAGTATGGAATTGATTCAATACGGAATCATGAATAATCATTGCATTGGCTCAATCGGTACATAACATAATAAATAATACATACTTGTGATTTTAGATTTTATTTTTCTCTATGTATGTATGGGTATTTTATTTCTATTTATCTGGAGAAGTCTCAACAAAGATTCCATTTTATTAACCCACAAACTCTATTTTATGAATTAAACATTTTCTTTTTATAATTATAAAGAACAGAAGTAAACGAATTCTTCTTTCAATCCGCATTGTCAACAGATTGTTCAAGACAAGACGATCGGATCAGTCTTGAAAGATCCAATTCTTTTCTTTATTGAAGGCCTAAACTAAAGCTAAAGAAAGGCCTTTAATTGGAATTAGATTTACAATACTTGAACAGAATGAATCTACGTGATTAACCGAATAGGTTAGTTCAACGACCCCCAAAAGGCGGAAGTGACTCGATAGGAATCGAGTCCCCAATTTCACACTTCGATGAAAAATTTTCAATTTTTTTTTTCAAATTGACTACTTCGACATCATTATCTTCTCATTATTTGCATAAAGTTTTCCCATAAAAAACGAATTTGATTTCGAAATCAATCAAGCAAGAGGTTGTCACGTATACCAAGTAACTCAAAATTTTTAGCGGATAACCCATTGATTAAAGAGACACAAGTCATCCACATACCATAAAAACAATATATATTTGTTTTATTTTCCAATTGAAAATCATCAATGATTTTCATCCAGCTAGATGGATATCAGATTGAAAAATAAGAATTGGAATAAAGCAATGGGGGAATTTCACATTTCGATTCAGAATGCAGCATTTACATTTAAAATATAATTCAAATAAAAAGAAATGGATCTAGGACGTACCATTTTTCTAAGTAACTAAAAAAAAATGAAGTTGAGCGAGACATGCATACACGGCACCACCCATCCTATGTTTGTTTATTTTTGAATTATACATTGATCCATATTCCTATCCGACCCGGATCACAAATAGATTGTGTATGTCGGAAGTACTCGATTCGGTTTGTGAGAAAGAAAGTCAAAGATATAATTCTTTTCTGAATCATTAGAAATCGGAAACAGGGAACTATTAACTAAACATTACACTCTTACTCTTAAACTAAAGATAAGATTTTTAATAGAACAAACCAATCTTTATTCTTTATTCTGATCGAATTGGATGACTCTGGGACGGAAGGATTCGAACCTCCGAGTCGCGGGACCAAAACCCGTTGCCTTACCACTTGGCCACGCCCCATTTAGATTTCTATTCAACACTAATTAATATTACTATAGGTATTGGTTGTTCGTCAATTCCCGCCCAAATAGCTATGGAATGCGTTAGATTGTTGCTAAGATTTTACACGTGTAGTTGTAAAATGAAACTGAATTTATTGATCATTACATAGAATTTGATTAAGATAGTGTATGAAAGTATGATTCCTTCTATTTTCGTTTGAGAATTGAAGGGTTTTTGATTGGGTTAGTCAAAGAAAAAGAAGGGTTTTTTGGTCTATTTGAACTTTATTCATTTTTACTTTACCTTATCTCGATAACTCAATCAAAATACAATTATCTCCAAGAATGAAACATTTTTTATGCTTAATATCCTTAGTTTGATCTGTATCTATCTTAATTCTCTACTTCATTCGAGTAATTTTTTCTTTGTCAAACTGCCCGAGGCTTACGCTTTTTTCAACCCAATTGTAGATGTTATGCCAGTAATACCCCTGTTCTTTTTTCTCTTAGCCTTTGTTTGGCAAGCTGCTGTAAGTTTTCGATGAGATCTTGAATACTGTCCTACAAAGATTCATGATTTATTCAAAAAAAATATTCTAACAATCAATTGATAAAATCAGATAAGTCTTACATTGTGGGCCCTCAATTCAAACACGGAAATTCTTGGATAAGTGCGATGAATCTAGATCACCCCATTTCCTCATTCTGACCTTCTACTTCCAGCGAACAAGGACCGGCCCCACAATAAAAAAAATTTATTGTGCGCGCGAAAGATAATTTTCATATCGAAAAAGTCTTATTACAAATTTCTGAAAATTCCTTTCTTTTTTTTAGAGAAACCACTTTATTTCTTGCCTTGGTGTCAAAACGGAATATGTGGTATAAAGGTATAAAAATGAATAATCTATTCCCTTTTTACCAAAAAAATCTTATCTTGGAGATTTTGTAATGCTTACTCTCAAACTCTTCGTTTACACAGTGGTGATATTCTTTGTTTCTCTCTTCATCTTCGGATTCCTATCTAATGATCCAGGACGTAATCCTGGACGTGATGAATAAAAAACTAAGGAATTTTTCGTTGCTTGATTTCTTAATTTTCTTATGATTTTATCTATTCCAGATAATTATATTTAACTATGCTATGATCTAATGACTTGTTCTTTCAAATTGCTTGTTCTTTCAAATTGAAAGAACAAGTCATTAGATCAGAAGAAACGGAAAGAGAGGGATTCGAACCCTCGGTACAAATAACTCGTACAACGGATTAGCAATCCGACGCTTTAGTCCACTCAGCCACCTCTCCCAATTAAACAAAGGATAATAACTATGTTACACATGAAGTAAAGAAAAAGTCTTTCTTTCTCTTTCGATACAAAAGATACAAATTTTATCAGTTTTTCAGGAATGAAATTAGAATTACATTTAGATAACGGGAATACCCGCAATAGAAAAAAGAAAGTCAATGAAGTCAGAAGTAAAGAATACCTCTTTGATTTCGTACCAAAGCTTCTTTTATTCCCCGGCCTGGCCTGATCAGTACCCCGGTCAGTACCTAGGCAGGCCCTTGATTTTTCGTTTCAATAAATCATACATGAAATGATTTGTCTGATTTGAAAACAAAAATACATTGAATTTGAATCAACAACAATCTAGGGGCTGTTTTTAGTCCTATGATATAGGATATAAGTGCCATTTCTTATTCTCTTATTCTTTTTTCTCAATTTAGAAAAAAAAAAGAAAAAATCTGGATTCTTGCGCAATTTTTTTATGTCCGGACTTCAATAGTAATAGTTCTTTCGGACCACGCCTGCCACTAAATAAATCACTCAGAACTCATTCTTTCATTCATCTAGGCTTTTCTTTGCCTATCTCATCAAGTTTCCCACGAAAAGCGCGTCAACATTCTAATTTCATTATTTTGTTCCGATCTTATCTTGATTACATATGATGATACTCTTATTCGACAAATGATCCATTCATATACAATAATCACATTGTAGCGGGTATAGTTTAGTGGTAAAAGTGTGATTCGTTCTATTAACAACTTAAATAGTTAAGGGGTCCTTCGGTTTTATTCTTATTCCGATTAAAAACTTTATTTCTTAGAAAGGATTTAATCCTTTACCTCTCAATAAACGATTTGAGGAAGAATATACATTCTCGTGATTTGTATCCAAGATTCAATTATAAATTGAAAGGTTGGATTATGGGATCGCGAAGCATAATTTTTTTTGAGTTGGATAAAGACTTCCAATTGAATGAGTATGAGTAAAGAATCCATGGAGGGAGATACATAAAGTCTTTTTCTAATCGTAACTAGATCTTCAATTTTTTTGAGAGGGGAGATTGAAGCGAAATAGCTATTCAAATTAAACGATGACTTTGGTTTACTAAAGCCATCAACATATTGTTTCAGCTCGGTGGAAACACAATTATTTTCCTCAGGATTCACACAAGTAGAAATAAAGAACGAAGTAACTAGAAGGATTTGTTAAAATTCCACTCTTCTAAAGGGATCATCTAAAAAGCAAGTTGTTTTGGATGCATTCAGGCATAAAAGCTGACATAGATGTTATGGGTCTAAATTTTTTATTGCATTTACGACTTAGATCGGGAAATCCATCTTCCATAAAGGAGCCGAATGAACCCAAAGTTTCATGTTCGGTTTTGAATTAGAGACGCTCAATTT